TTTCTAGTAAGTTAAAATTTTATTGTTCATATTTTAAAATTCAATTATTATTATATTTAAAATAAGCTAGTTAATAGCTTTAAAATTTAATAAATTAAATAATTAAAATTATTATGGTTAGTAGAGGTTCAAAAGTCCGAATTCTTCGCAAAGAATCTTATTGGTATAATCAAGTTGGAACAGTTGCAACTATTGATCAAAGTGGAATCCGTTATCCTGCCGTAGTTCGATTTGAAAATGTCAATTATAGCGGAACAAATACAAATAATTTTGCACTTGCTGAATTAATCGAAGTAGAAGATACAAAAAAATCAGAATAAGATTAATATAAATAAATAAATATTAATCAATTAGAATAATAGAATTTATGAAAAATGACCCCCAAATTGGAAAGGCGGCTCCTAATTTTTTAACGATTGGTGTCTTTAAAAATAAATTAGGTAAAATCCGTCTTTCAGATTACCGCGGGAAAAAATATGTAATTCTTCTTTTTTATCCAGCTAATTTTACATCTGTTTCTTCGACTGAATTAATCGAATTCAGTAATCGAATTAAAGAATTTAAAAAACTTTCGACTCAAATTTTAGCTATATCAATTGATAGTCCATTTTCTCATTTACGTTCTCTTCTTTTGAGTCGTGAAGAAGGTGGATTACAAGATTTAAAATATCCGTTACTATCAGATTTAAAACAAAATATAACCAATGATTATAAATTATTGACAGATGATGGGATGGCTTTCCCTGGGCTATTTATTATTGACAAAGAAGGAGTTATTCAATATTATACTGTTCATAATTTACTATGTGGGAGAAGTATAAATGAGATACTTCGTATTTTAAAATCAATTCAATATGTCAAAACACATTCAGGTCATGCATGTCCTGTCGATTGGAAATCCGGTGATAAACTCTTGTATTCTAATCCCTTAAAGTCAAGAATTTATTTTAAAGAAATTTACTCTTCTGAAAAAATTTAAAATTTTATGCCTAAATTAAAAACTCGAAAAGCAGCCCAAAAACGCTATAAAAAAACGAGTGCGGGAAATTTTTTACGTCGTCATGCATATAAAGGTCATCTTTTAATGCATAAATCCAATAGACAAAAACGTAAATTATCACAAAGACTTTGTGTAAGTACTAGTGATAGTCAACCTATTAAATTAATGTTACCGTATTAAAACTAAATGGTTAGAGTTAAAAGAGGAAATGTAGCTCGAAAACGTCGAAAAAAAATATTAAAACTTGCAAAAGGTTATCGTGGTGCTCATTCTCGACTTTTTCGAGTAGCAAATCAACAAGTAATGAAAGCATTAAAATATTCGTATGTTGGAAGAAAACAAAAAAAACGTACGTTTAGAAAACTTTGGATTACTCGTATTAATGCAGCGTCAAAATTAAATGGTTTATCTTACAGTCGATTAATACATAATTTTAAAAAATCAAATATTGATTTAAATAGAAAAATGTTATCACAAATTGCGTTATTAGATAGTCAAACATTTACTAAATTAATAACACTATCAAAAAAATAATTTAAAATTGATTAACAATTTTTTATTCTGTTTTAATCGCATCTTTAAAAATCTTAATAATTAATCTAACTTTTTAAACTTATGTTAAATCTTATAACTATAATATAAATTAGAAAGTTAGTATTATTAAATATTAAATTTATGAATGTAGCTGAAGATTTAGATAAACTACTTGAAAATTTACCGTTTTTTATTCAAGAAAATTTAAAAAACCATTCAAAAAAAGACAAACTTATTGAAATTGTAATGGATTTAGGACGCCGTCCTGAAGCTCGTTTCACTACGGGACCACAATACTTATCACAAAAAATAATTTCATGGCAAGATATTGATTATACAACTAAACGAATTAGTGAATTTAGTGATGAAAATCGTGCAGGAATTGAACGAACTCTTCACCGAATTAGTTGTATTAGAAATCGTCAATATTTAATAAATGGACTAACTTGTCGAGTTGGACGAGCGATTTTTGGAACTATTAGTATAATTCGTGACTTACTTGAATCTGGTCAATCTCTTTTAATATTAGGAAAACCTGGAGTCGGGAAAACTACTATTATTCGAGAAATAGCTAGAGTATTAGCCGATGAAATGGAAAAAAGAGTAATTATTGTCGATACTTCTAATGAAATAGCTGGAGATAGTGATGTTCCTCATTCAGGAATTGGTCGTGCTCGTCGTATGCAAGTATCAAAAACTGAATTTCAACATCAAATCATGATTGAAGCTGTTGAAAATCATATGCCTGAAGTAATTATTATTGATGAAATTGGAACAGAATTAGAAGCACTTGCCGCTCGTACTATTGCTGAAAAAGGAGTTCAACTTGTTGGAACAACTCATGGTAACTGTTTAGAAAATTTAATTAAAAATCCTTCATTATCTGATTTAATTGGTGGTATTCAATATGTTACACTGAGTGATGATGAAGCTAAGAGACGTGGAACTCAAAAAAGTATCTTAGAACGAAAAGCGTATCCAGCATTTCAAATAGCTATTGAAATTAATAAGCAAAACTCTTGGACTGTTCATGAAAATGTGAAAAATTCTATAGATTCTCTTTTGCGAGGAAATTCTTCAGTTTCTCAGATCCGACAATTATCTATAAATGAAAAAACCACTATAAAATATAAAAAACTTCAAAAAAATTTTCTTTCACTATTTAAAAACTCAAATAATTTCAAAAATATTATTCAATTCAATTCAAATAATTGGACAATTTTAAATCAACAAAATCAAATAAAATCACGAAATTTAAAGACTAAAAAATTATTAATTTATACTTATTCGCTCTCTAATAACTTAGTTAAAGAAGCAGTATATAAATTAGGGCTTAAACTTTTATTAACAAAAGAAATTAAAAAAGCAACCATTATTATAGGTTTAAAAAAACACCTTAAACAAAATCTTAAATTAAAAAAATTAGCAAAACAAAGAAATATTCCAATTTATACGGTAAATCAAAGCAGTGTTTATCAAGTAACTAAATTATTACAATCTTTAATTTGTTAATAGTTTTTTCGATTTATTTAATTTTTATGTAATATACTATAAAATATAAAAATACATAATCTCTGATTAAATACTAGAATGTTTAAAAATCTAGTTTAAAAATAGTTATAATAAGGGAGAAATTTATTATGTCCGAAGATACACTTACGAAATTGCAAAATATTGTTGCAATTCAACTAGGTATAGACGCAACTAGAGTTCGACCAGAAGCTGATTTTTCGAAAGAATTAGGAGCTGATTCTTTAGATGTTGTCGAATTAGTAATGGCAATTGAAGAGGCTTTTGAAATTGATATTGATGATGAAGCTGCTGGAAATATTTTTACAGTTCAAGATGTATTAGATTATATTGAAGAAAAGATTTAATAATTTTTTCTTTTGAACAAATTCATAATTATTCTAGTAGTTGAAGAATTCTAAAACTATAAGTTTATAATTTTAGAATTCTTAATATATTCTCCCAGTTCAATTTTAATTATCAAAATTAGTTTACTAACTTCTGTTAATATTGAAATTTAATCCAGTATTAAAACTAATTGTCGTTAAAATAAAAAAAGGTTGCTAAACTAAACTTATTTGTGTTATAGTACCAGCGTCTTCAGTTAACATCGTTAAATCTAAAATAATACTAAGTTTATCGGGATATAGCTCAGTTTGGTAGAGTACCTGCTTTGGGAGCAGGGTGTCATAGGTTCAAATCCTATTATCCCGATAAGTTAACATTATTTTAATCGTGTTTGAAGATATTCTATTTAGATATTTTACTTCTTTAACTAAATTAATTTCTTCAAAGGAGAGACTAATCCATGACCATGATAGAATTTTCCAATTATCTTATTTCAACTAGTACTAGTGAATCAGTAAAAAACTATCTTGAAATTTTTTTTCCAAAAGGAATTAACTTTAACCCTCCTTTATTGACTTTTTATAAAGATAATATCGAAGGGTACTATAACTTTTTTATTACGCAAAAAAATGCAGTATTTTTACCCAATTGGTTATCTGAGATAATTCAAATTTTTGGTAATCAACACATTAATATTACAACATTACGAACAATTCAAGAATGGACTTT